CTTCTTAGCTTGTCCATTCGATGTTGGTTCTTTCGATCGAGAAAGAGAACTCTTATTCATTCGGAAGTGACTGAACTAGCCTTTTGGCTTTTAAAAAGCGCTGTCGCACCGTCCCTCTTTGTATTTGTCGGCCTTACTAGGGCTACTGCTAATGTCGGCCTAAGGACTCTTCTTCTGTAAGAGCTTTTTTCCATCGAGAAGTACGGTAAGAGGAATAGCCTCTTATCTACCCTCAATAAATATATTGATCGATTGCATACCTTGAGCCCGTTGATTGCTGCTACTTTGATTTAGCCCGAACCGGTGCCGGGGCCCGCGTCTTTTAATAAGAAGGGGATAGCCTGCTTATTTCGCTCCTAAATCCATTTAGCCTTTCTGCCCTTCCTAAGGTCACGAGATTCGAATTAGTTCAAATCAAAATAGAAGGTTGAGGTCGAAACAAGGGCTTTAGCGCCTGTGTACATGTTGCGCTGAACCGGAGTGAAATACATTGCGTGGCTGCCCGATCATGATATAGGTACAGCTGATGCTTCCAGTCGGAAAGGCGATGGTGCTAGAAAGATTGCAGTGAAGATCATGGATGAAGAGCTAGTCAAGCTGCATCCTGATGATATCCACGTACCAACTACTGGCACTGCTAGTGCTTTTGTGGATTCACCTACTTGCCCGGGCTCCCCCGGGAGCTTCCTTACATGGATCGAGTTCAAATGTATTAAATCTTCCTTACTTAAGCCTTTCACTTAAAAGTCCCATCTGGCCTACTAATCAAGCAACTCTAGCAATTCATTTATTCTAGTAATAGAAGAGAGCTCTTAGCTACGAGAAAGTCACGAATGCTTTCCTTAAAAATAGGATACTATAACTAAAGAGTATTTGCGTCTTATACACTTCATTTGTTCTCCCCTATCGACAGATGAGAAACTTTAAGGGATAAATTCGAGCGGCAAGGGCTTAAAGAAGCGACCAGCTCAAGCGATTGAGAGAGCTCGACCTTTAGATTCAAAAAAAAAGAAAGAATCCAGATGGGGCATTTTCGACCGAGTAGGACATCAAATTTTAAAAAATCGAATTGATAAAAGACCTTTGAAAGCTCACTCCTTTTTAGGGCGGAGTGCCATCTCATCTCAAAAGTGCATTTGTTGAATAAAAACCCCAATTTTTTGCTCGTGGAATGCTTTCAACAACAATGAAAATGTTCGTCTACCCCGTGTGCTTTGGGCTATTTATTCTTATTTTTCTATTTTCTTTATAACAAACTGAACTAATCCGTGATCCGGGCCTATTGATTCTTTAATTTCGGTGACCATAATCAGTCCCCTCCTTCCGATAAGAACTATTTCGATGGGGAAGACTCCTTCCTGAAGGCAGTAAGGTTTGTTTAGTTTTAGTTTAGGCTGCGTCAGACTTACTTGCCCCCAACAGCCGTAGCTAAAGGCTTAACCCATTGTTGAGTACCCAGATTCTTCAAGCCCTACCTCCTTCAAATCCGGGGAAAGCACCATATCAAAAGAAGCTTGACCGGTAGCAGTGGGGAGAGAGAAGTTTGGAATATCTTATGAGTTTGGGGCTAAGACCTGTAGCTATCGGAGTTTCACTCTTTTCTTCACCGGAATTGGAATCTACTTCACTAGATGAAAGAAAGATAAACGCTTGCAGCGCCTAAACTTGCCATGGAAGGATGTTCACCTTTTATCTTTAATAAAGAAAATACCGGGGTAGAAATACGGAAAGCTCGGAAAGCAGTAAACGAGGGAACGGAACTCGCTTTCGACTTAGAGGAAAAAGGGAATATTGACTTCCAAAAGCAGGCGTATAAATGCGAGTCAAGGGAAAAGCTGTCCGCTAGACTAAAGAGGAACGATACTAAGAACCAGATCAACTAAAGGCCTTGGCTTAGAGCTCAACTAGGGCTGAAAGGATCGGAGTTGAAAACTCTTTGACTGACTCAATTCAAAGGTTTCAAGTAAAGGAGCCAGAGAAAGAGCTGATCCGATGCAAGAAGAATTCCTACTAGGCCAGAAGGCAAGCAAGCCTACGCCTAAGAGAATGGGCTCAACTGGCCGGGGCTGCTTTCTTTACCAAGCGCAGAAGGAGTTGGAGATCTACCAGCAACTCTCTTCTCTTACGCAAGGATCACAGGGGGCTATCGGCCGGTTTCAAGCAACAACACTCGCGGAAACAGACCGGAATGCCAGCTAGAGAAGAAACAGAGTCCCGACCTCCCGGCGCAGGTGCTGCTTGAGTCTATCGACCCTTAAGGGAATTGAGTTAGAAGAAATCAGACCAGAAATGACATAATTTATCCATATTATCCTTAGTTTTACCTGAGTGCACAATAAAAAAACTTCTACAAAAACCTTCGTCTCTAGCGAGACTTGAGCCTTACGGCCCTTTGATGACTTCAGGAGAATTCAGTAATTGATTAATTAAATCAGATTTGTTCATAGCGTTATTCTTTTCTTTTGAGAATCAGCTTCAGGAAAAGGTCATTTTTAACCCAATAAAGGGCTTTGGTGTACCCATATCCTCAAGAAACCGTAAGGGCAGCCCAAGCACCATTATTTGCTGTGGAACCCCTACTAAAGTAAAGAAAGATACGGACCTTGCTGACCTTTCGGAACAAGGAAAATCCTACATAAGCACGTGACACCCTCAAATAGGTAAATTAGATTCCTCTAAGTGGAAAGGATCGCGTATTTGCGATCTCATCCTCGCGCTTGTCTTTAGCCTGGGAGTATGTCTGTTTTGCGTACCATTAAGACTGAGGGTACATTGAATCAGACTGGTCCTCTGGAGAGAGACTGAAGGGCCGAATCTCTCTCCTATTTAGTTATGAAAGTCAAACAGTTGTTATAAGGTCGAGCTTTTAGGGAAAGATTCTTTTGTTTGGGCAGGGATGGCACTCAATAGCTCTACTATGCTCACTCCCTACTAGCTCTAGCTAGGAAAAAAAGCAATGAAAGATTTCACCTGCCTTCGCCCGGACTGAATTAGCCTTTTTAAAGAATCGCTTCGCACCTTCTGTCTTCTTTTCTTAAGGATATCCCCAATAGTCAAGATCTCATGCAGGAGAGAAAGAAGGAGCCTGTTGATTCTATGGTAGCTGAACGTCTTCACTTTCATTTTCATTATTCCTAAAAAAGAAGTACCTTCCTTTTTCTTGATAGCAAAGGAAAGAGAACTCCGCCTTCTCCTTCGGGGGATTCTTTTAGTTATAGGACTTCCAAAAGCATAGCTTTAGCTATTACAACCTTTAGCTCTAAGACTAGGGATCTAAGGTTGGTGGGAAATCCAGCAAAGCTCAAATCCCACTGTTAGAACATCTAAAAAAGATGAGAGCCTAGCAATTGGTCTTGCACACTAACTCATGAGTCAACCTAGGAAAAGAACTGCTTTCCAACCTTTTACTCCTCAAGTCAGGAAGTGGTAATAGCAGGCAATCGATGACTGAAATGACTTTCTTAGAAAGATTGCGTAAGGCTAGATCTCTTCACCCTCCCACTATCTTGACCGGCTTGTTGCTTTGAGCGATGAGTAAGCTGCTTCAGTTAGATGCACGTCATGCTTTGGATCGGGGCGGTGGGATTTTTTCATTCCTAGTGGGTCATCACATAAGTGTGGGACTTCCATCAAGTTAGTTGGCAAGAGGAGTTTATGTTAGAATAGAACTCTCCCATTGTTCCCAATAGTTAGATTTTATGCGTTGAGAAGCAACCCAATGACAATTGGTTTCCAGAAGAAGGGAAGGTAGAAGCTACCGAGTGCGTGCGGCAGCAACCAGAGACAGGCGAGGCAGAATGGATCTCTTTCTTCTCGTTGACTGGATAACGATCTCGTACATCAGTGAAGGCAGTTCGGGCAGCTGAAACGGTCTTCTTTTCATCAGATAATGGATACCGAGATCGAGTTGGCGCTCACATAGAAAAGTGCACTATGGAAAATGCCGCAGCCTCTACGGCTTCAAGCGAGCCCGAAGTTTCAGAATTTCTTTCTTTTTTTCTTTATCGCGATCTCTTTTTTGTTCCAATTTCCTCCCTTTCTTGCTCATCAACCGGGAATCAAGATTCGATCGGTGTGAAGTATGCGTGCTGTTCATCAGTTGAGCGATCCACCGGTGGAGAGTAAGCGAAGGAAACCGCGAGGTTTCGCGCTAATGGGTCTTTATCCTATGACGAGAGACGGGAAACCCATGTCAAACGTGCCGCAAACGGTCTTTGAACTTACTTGCCTGCGCAAACACACCCGTGCTCACAACGCACTTCCATGCTCTCGAAATGCCCGCTGCCCCCATTGGTTGGTTCTTACCAGAAGACGTTCCAGCAAGGAAGGATTCGGAGGGATCAACCGGGTCGAGGAGTCTTTCTCAAAGAAGACGTATGAGACAAAGTCATTACACACTACGAGAGGAGGGAGCCCGCTTCCTGTTCAACATCCTGAGAAGAGAAGGAGGTCCTTGATGAGAGCGTTTGTTTACCGCCCTCGTATGGCTACCAGCATGCCGGGAATGCCCCTAGCCTTTTTTATGGATATCCCTTACTTTATCATCGATGAAGGTCAGAGACATCCAGGGATGAATCGATATCAATGTACCTGTCTGTGCGAGCTGCCCTGCGCCCAACCAAAAGGGAGTGAAAAAGTTCGTTCCAAGTTGGGGATTTAGCTCGTGGAGATGATCTTATCGGAGAGGCGCGAATCCATTGATCAACTTGGTCGTCCGGGCTAGCTTAGTAGCAAGCTCTATCTTGAAAGAGGTACCACAGCAGACTTCTGGTGAGTACTGGGTAATCTCAAACTAGGATTCAAGGGATCGACCCGGCCTTGCGTCGCCCTATCTTTGTCTTCCAAATATGCCTGAGAACGGTAAGTCCGAAAATGCCGATAGAAAGGACCCAAGGCATTCATCAGCGCGGCATACATGTCATGAAAATGGTGGCCCATTGAGAAAAGCCCTTTTTTGGGTGAGCCCCATGGGACTGATCGGGGCCGGTTCGTTTTTGATTGAGCTTGATGGAACCTGGCTGTGTCGCAAGGTCTAACGACCGCTTTGAATGGAGCTTGCTTTCAAAAAAGTCACGGGGCGGTAGATTGACGAACAAGGAAGTCAGAAGATAGGTCGACTCGAATCTCACTGGCAAACTCTTATGGTTAGTTCTTGGAGAGGTCTCCTGGACCAAATCTCTATGTCCGAAGAGGAGTAGACAACCTTGATTCGGCTTGATCCCATGTCTTTGCCTCTTCTGCAGACTGAGCTCGCTGATTGATTTAGTACCTCCGGATGGCAGCTTCTAACTTTGATTCACGTCGATCAGCACGCTGACACGCTCCCAGAGCATGCAGGAATGTCCCTAACTTATTGGCTTATTGGTGGATTTCCTTCTTTCTTTATCGATCAGGATCGGAGCCATTGCTATTAATGATATGACTGCTACTATAGGTCAGAAACCTTATGTTACTCATGCTAAGAAGTCTATAGCCACTTTCAAATTACGTGAAGGTATTAAAATTGGCTGTAAAGTGACTCTTCGGAAAGATAGAATGTAAGAATTCCTAAACCCCATGACACCTCGGTGGAGGCAACGCAAAATCAGCAATCTATCCCCGATCCAAGCTGGGGAGAAAGTCTGGCTACCTAGTCTTAGGGGGGCATCTATCTGGTGCGCGCCTCCAGGTGGGAATAATTGATCACCTTGCCACAGCGGGCCCGTATAGCACCTACGCTTACGTGAAGCTCACTTGGAACCGGCAGCTAACTACCCTGAATTCAAGACCGGAAAGCTTGCGAGAAAGAGTGGAATTGATTCACCATCGAGGCATTGCTGAACCGATATTCATTAAGAATCTGTTTCCTACCGACGGGACAAGCCGATGGAGACAGGAAAGGATCTCCCCTTGCAATGAGCAAGGCGAGTGCGATGAACAAAAGAAGTGTGGGCTCTTGGTTCAGGGACCGATGAAGAAGTCCCGGGTGCCGATGAAACAACGGCTACTGACGGAGCCAGGATCTTTCGTCACGAGGAACAGTCGAGAGATCAATTCCACAAAGAGAGGCTTTCGGATAAGAAAGTCCACGGAGGCTCGAAAAGCTAGCTCTGATGTACGCCTTCCGGTCTCCTTTCGGGCAACCCCTACTAAGCAATGAATCAGAGTGCTGTGTGCGATGGGGCAAGATCGCCATTTCCAACTTAGCAATCTCCGCTGTGAAAAACCGTACCAGAGACACTCTTTTCAGAGGGGAAGAACGTCTTTTTTAGGCACTCGCGCCGAACAAGCAAGTCAGTATACCACTCTTTGACCGTGACCCTTGCCTGAAATCACTCGAGAAGTATAGTCCGTCAGTGAACTAGTAGGGACGGGACATAACGGCGCATTCGAGAGTGGCATGCCTGCATGTTGTGATGCACCTGAGGCGTTTGCAAGCACTCAGCTTTTTGGAAGGACATTCTTTCTCGCCAGAAGGAGACGTCCTTGTAGTGTTTCGAGCGGGGTAAGCTTCCCCCGTGGCAACGATCACATGAACCCTAGAAAAAAAACTCCTGCTTACTCTACTAGATCGATATCCAAGTGAGAACGAAAGAAGAAAGAAGTTACTATAGCTGATAAAAAATGTCTTCTGTCGATAGACAACAAAGAAGGACAAGTGGATCGTCCGGTTCAGAGATTGTATCCGTTCTTTACTCTACCAAAAGCCCTCTTCGAAAAGCTGGGGGCTGGGGGGTCTGAACCTTGTGCGAAACTCCATGCTTTTTCCGGCCGGGACCTCCGCTGATGAAGCGAGTGCTCTTGGTTACGAGGCTTAGGCTGAGGCCTATATTCGAGGTTCGTAGGTGGGTTCGGGGGGAGGTGGTGGTATAGGGGGAAGGAGTCGGGAAAGAAGACTGGTTAGCAGTAGAGCCTTGGTTCGTTCTTTGGTTATTTACCATAAACGGAAAAATAGAAAGAAGCTCTTACGGAATTGAGATAGACTAGGATTCGTATCATCTAGCGTATAATCCCAATTGGCTCTGGATTCTCTTAGGTTAGAAAAAGAATTCCCATTCCCGGTCCAATCAAAGTACTACTGACTTTTCAGCAGATTCAATAGCTGCGGTTTCATGAAATGAAAAGAGACCTTCTAAGGAAGGGAAGGAAGAACGGCATGCATATATGGTAAAATATATATAAGTAGGATCAATCCCCCTCTTAAGGTTAGACTTTGTTCGCTTAGCCTCATCGTCGTTTGGAAGGGAAGTAGACAAACTAAACTGGAAACCGCAGGGAGGGCTGCAAAGCTTTACGTGTGTCAACGAAGTGATTAACTTGCTAGAAGCACAACCGAACCCGCAAGCACGATGGACCGCCGGCAATCATATAATATATGATTTCACTCTTTTTATTTCATTTGTTGCGAGCTTAGCTGAGCATGGAGCTGGTCTGTGGGAGGGTAAGATTCTCTCTCCTTCTTTCTTTCGAACTTTGCTCTTAAGTCTTTTTTTTAACCGGAATTTTGAACGAAGGGCGTAAAGACGAGTTCCAAGAGTCGTCTAAGCACATCCATTCTCTTAGGGCTTAGGGGATGCCAAAAGCTAGCCTCACTCTCATATCTCTTTACCTTTCTACCACGGTCGAAGGAATGTGTCCCATCCCAGGGCAACATAATGAAAGAGGAAGGAAGATTCTCCCGCTGGTGCTTACTCTCAGTCTCAAGGAAAAGCTTTTATGACTGGGCGGACATACCGAATAGTCGGAGAGAAGGAATAGACCTAGGAAGGAAAGAAAGCCCCTCGATACAAAGGAATTGTCCCCGGGCAGCAGGTAAGGTAATAGGAGAATTTCTCAAGGGCTTCTCCGATCGCGAATGGGGCTCCCCTGCAACCTAATTCCTTCCCTCTCACCCGAGTCTTAATCTCAAAGAAAGGGAATTGGCCCTGATACGGCTTCGAAGACTGTTAGACATGGACTGCTAGCGGAGTGGAAAGAAGGACTTGTTACATCCTCAAAAGAGTGAAAAGTACCTCAACGAATAGAAAAAAAAGTAAAGACAAGAAGAAAGTCTAGCCGCAATAAACTACATGAAAGCAAGCAGAGGAAGCGGAGAGGTACTTGAGAGAATGGAGGGCAGGAACCCTAATCGAAAGCAAGGTGCGGGGAATCGGGATATACTGATTAACCTACCTTTGGAGAGCTGCGAATCCTTAGATTGCTACCAACTAGACTAAAAGATAGAATGAAGATAGTGCTTGACTTACATACGTTATTTCCTACAAGACGGACTAGAGGATAGTACCTTGGGCTGAGAGATACTTTTTAGGCCATAAGCGATAGGGCCGTGCTAGAACTATAAAAAGAGCTCAAGGAAGAGAGAAAACCAAAAAAGGGAATTCAACCCTTATCTCACTGGAGGAGTGAAACAGTCTCAAGACAAAAGAAATAGACACTCATCCGAATAATAAAGCCACTCGGGAATGGGTTAACTAAGAATGCGGGATGGACCACTTCCGGACATAGGCATTGTTCCCTCCTGGGGCTATTAGATTACACCAACTTCATCCGAGGAAGGAATGAAAGACTCACAGAAAGCAAGACATCCAAGACTGAGAAAGAAATGAAAATCAATACAGTACTCGTTTAAGGGGAGAAGAATTAGGCTGCTGTAAAGGCTGATGCGATTAGAAGGCTAGCAAAGAGCAAAGAGACTGGAAAGCCGGGAAAGCATGAACTACATCCGATGCCCTTACTACGAATACGAAAGACGGAGAAGGAGATCCATGCGGGAATGAAGGGGATTTGCTCTTCCCAATCCTGGTTATTTTCTGTTATTTATGCTAACATTAGACCCGACGCGAGGCTCGATGTAATTGAGCTCTAAATAGAAAGTATGAAAGAAAAAAGCGAATCATGAAGTTTGGTTCACAGTTGTGACTATAAGGAATAAGACTCATAAAGGAATTGGCTTAAACCTCGATCTTTACTTTCACAAAACGCCCCAAGTAACCATGAATTGGGAATCCTTTCTAAATTCAAGTATAGGCGTCGGCGATTAATCTGTTTTTTGACTTTTTACAAGCAAGGAAGAGAGAGAAACTAGTTCAGTTTGAGTATTTATCAGGAGTAGTTGCATTGCTAGTAGGCAGAAAATCAGTAGTGCGTTAGCTTATCTGTTCATTTTAAAAAAACCCTTGTTTGTGCTCCTTTATGCCGCTCTCGCTAGCAGGGAATCTAGTTCAGCAAGGGCTTTTTTTATAGAGGTTGAGTAAGGTTGAGCGAGATGGCTTGACTCTAAGTCATTTCCTAAACGAAGGGTATACCAATCAACAACATGGGAGAGGTCAAAGACCAATTGACGAGTTTACCTGGATGAACCATTTGAACTAGTCAATTTCGAACGAGAACCCACCCTCGTGGGTGACTGGCCATATGAGGGTCCAAAGCAGTATATTCTCTTTTCTAAGCTAGAAAGCTAGTTCACAATAAAGCAGAGGGGTAGCTAGTGGAAAGCTACAAAGCAGGGGAAGGAGCTAGACCACCACTTTCTGGCCTAAAATCTCAAGTTACCTGCTCTCAAGGAATGGGACTACTGGTACCAAAACTTCACCTTGATCAGTTGAAAGTTTCACTCCCTTTGTTTCCTCTTGCAACTTCTATACCAAGAAAATCTCTCATCTTTCCCAGATCCTTGATTGTGAATGCCTCATCCAAATGCTTCTTCAAGAATAGTTGGAATTGGAGTCCCTGCATTGTGATCTACATCTTCTTCACAGTGCAGTTGTGGCAACATCTGTATACAGTGAGGAAGCTTGTTAAACTCTTCTGAACTTTGCTTAAAAGGAAATATATGCTCCTTAAACTCTACATCTCTTGACACAAAGATCTTCCTTGTCTCTAAATCCATTAATCTGTAAGCTTTTTGTCCACCAGGGTAACCTAAAAGGAAGGACACATCTCACACCCTTTTCTGTGAGTGTTAACTGCATAACAAAGGCATCCCACCACCCTAAGGTGATCATAATCAGGAAACTTCTTCATCAATCTTTCATAGGGGGTCTTCCATTTGAGCACAGAGGATGGAAGTCAATTTATGATGTGAGTTGCTGCTAGAACACACTCTCCCCATAAATTCTTAATCTGTTGCAGTTTAGAAGATGCCCTGATGTGTTTACTTCTGAAGTTGAGTGGGCCATTAAATGTGGCAGAAGAAATAAGCCTCAACATCAGATTTATTTGATGTTTTTTGTGGAGTGTGTTGTAGAGCCTCTGATGTTCAGAGAGCTGTTATTTTGAGTCTAGTGAATCACTAATTCACTTTCCAAAGCTAGGTTCTCTTCTCTCTACTACGGGCGGCGGTACCTTACATGTGCTCTCTCTCTTCTGTCAAGTGTTTTAAAATGTCAAGTGCTCTCTTTCTTCTGTCAAGTGTTTTAAAATGCTGGCTATGATTAACACTTCTTCTTTCCGCTTCCTTGATACACTTGCTTCGTTTTGAAGGAGGGGAAACTAAAAAATGGCTAAGAGAAGTACTTCTCTTTGGAGCTTGTTTTTGTCCCCAAGGGTTAGAGCTGCAGCTTCTGCTTCACCTGGGTTGTCTCCTCAATGCGGACTGGAACTTATATACTTCAATAGTTCGCTAACCACTCGGAGCTGTTTTGCAGTTAAGGATATAAGCTAGTTGGTTCTTTGTCTCATATGGCTCTTCGATTAGGACTTTTGGGGGAAGGGTAAAGACTGCCCAATGGGCTCATTCCTAGTGAATGGAGGGTTGTAATAGCTTAAGCGAAGCTTTTGGAAAGAATGCGTTTTTGAGTTTGGTTGGTTTGTCTATGTGTGTGTAAGTTGAACGGCTTGAGTTCGTTCGACTAATGGGGGGTGCCATAATTGGTAGCCCGTTAGTCTCTCTTGCTGGCCAAAAAGAAGCTAAAAGCGGAGTCTTTGTCTTCGCTTCCCTAGTCTGACTGATTCATCCGTTAGAAGTCATAAAGCACGAGGAACTATTTAAGTAGGCCTTAGTTAAGGCATCCTTCGACAGGTGATCGACCAACAATGATATAAAAAAGAATGAAGATAGATATAGCGTTAAGGAGATAACAGCTCGGGAAGCAACAAGGGCTAAGAGGAGATAGGTGTTTGCTTCTAGCTCTACGGCTAGCAATTACCTTTGCTTGTATGTTCACAAGTAGTTTTGCCAAAGCGAAAACGACTAGAAAAGGGTCTCCTGTTTAGAATGTTTTTTCAATTTTGCGCTCTCTCTCTTCTGTCATGTGTTTTTACAAAATATTTATGTGCCTATATGAGAAGTGAAACGTCACTTTATCTGCAATATGATTAAATTAAGGTACTTTACTAGTAGTTACTCGACATCCTTCTGCCTTCAATGCCATAACAGCATTTTCTGAGTCAGGCTGCATGAAAAAACAACCATACATGTGCTCTCTCTCTTCTGTCATGTGTTTTGTTTTGTATTAAATGATGATGATTAACACTTCTTCTTTCCTCTCTCCGGATCTCCGGAATCCTTGTGGAGAGCCCCTATAAATGAGTCTCTTTGGGGAAGAAGGCTCCGACAAGAGTGAGCAGGCCCTCTCTTTCTATTCCTAAATTTAGACCAGATTTGACCGCAGACTAGTCATCTTTTATTGTATTGGGTTTCAACCCCATTTGGCTCATATGCATCTCATCTTGTAGGATTCAACTAAACACTAAGGCGTGGAAATGTTACTCACCATGAGTATATCCAAGTAGAGAAAGGGCGAGATGTTGGGCTCAACCAAATCTCACTGTTTGAGGCAAAAGTAGCCTGTGGTAATGGGGAGCAGACACTCAGTCGGGATGTTTACCGGTTAGGCCATCGTTTTGACTTTTTCCGCATGCTTTCGTGTTACTTCACGACAATTGGATTCTACGTCAGTGCCGTGGTCAGCACCCTTTTCACACAAGAAAAGCTACTGTAAATTATTGGTAACATTTTGGGGTTGGACGGATCAGTTATCAACTATGCTATGACTGCCCTCAACCTACCGCTGATTATGTACACATATTAAATGAAAAGAATGAAGAAATTTATTGACATGTAACACGAACGCCATTAAGGTAAGGACGAAAGTAAAATTACCCAAATGAGAAAGAGGACAAATGTCAGAACAGAAGTCGGAAGCAGTGCAAAAGAATTTGAAGTGCAGCATATATTAATAGTAAGAGAAGTAGATCAACCATTCGCTTACTAGGCAAAAGGGCCATGATTCCCCCCCTGGCTTGATTCCCAGCATAGAGGTGTAAGCAGCAGATCTTAAAAAGAATATAGCTTGAAATTCTTGATCAGACATCCGCCCATAGGCGAAACATTCAAGAAATATTTTTCATAGAAGACGACCCTTTTTAGTTATAGAACTTTCAAATCGGGTGTTCTTTGCTTTTTCATGACATGAGGTAAGACTGCTCCTTTATTTCATTTGCTGTTGCTAACACATCTTTGATTGGTTTGGAGCAATCAATAATTAGGTTTGCTAGGACGAAGGGAGAAGCTGCCTTCAAGGCAGCCATGGCTTCAGAGTCTGTAGTCCAAACTGGGACTTTTAATGGCTTTGTCCATGATCATGGAGATAGATTGGACTGGAGAGAGGATTTAGAACCGCATTGGGTGAAATGATCATCATGCAGTTGCAACTAGCAGCAGTTTTCTGCACTTTCTCTCTTGGGGCAAAAGGAAAGCTTGAACCCATAAGAGATGGTTCATGTAGGCTTGAAGGGAAATGAATCTTCTTGTTAGAGTTTTTTAAGTATTTCTTGTATGGCAAGTGGCTCATTTGTTGACGACTCAGTACATGGATGTCACGAGTCTATTGGCATAGAATGAGGCAGGCAAAACTAAATGACAGGCTCCTGCAGCTCCGAACATAAGTTCTTCTTAGATTCTCGTAGATGAGAGCCTTAGTGTTGAAGAAAGGATACCATATTGACTATATTTTGTACGTTTCGGATATTGGTTAGTTCCCTCGCTTTCTTCTTCTTCCAACTTACTAGTCCTCTTTATACCCTTCCGCTTCAACTGTTTTCTATCGTAAGGAATTGATGTAGCAGTGAAAGAATTCAACTTGGCTTCAAGCCGGGCTAGGAACTTCGAACCTACTCCTTTACCCTGAACTCGTAGCTTTAAGATCGATCGGACTTGGCTTACTCTTGAACCGCTTATTCCTTCTTTCGGTAAGGCGCACTTCAACCGGGCGTACAACTCGTATGGGCAGCTAAGCGAACTATCAGGGCTGGCTTTTCTGGGAATCCGTCTTCATCCCCATTCCCTTCCGCGGCGGTTACTAGGTCGTTAGTTAGTTCCTTCGTTGTATGCCGTGCCGATAGTTTCTTTCTTTCCACTCCTGGCTAATAGTCGGCAGGCGTTGGTAGTTGGTAAGCGTAGAGGGGGGGGGAATACCCTGCTGTTCCCTTTCATACTCTTACTTCAACGGGCTAGAACCTTGCCCTTTTCCTTTATCTATTCTATTTCCCCGCCCGCCCTTCAAACAAACAAAGGCTAGCGATGTCACCGGACGCATTCACCTACTAGAGCTCCTTCTCAATCCCATTCGCCTTTAGGTGTGATTCAAAGAGGCCGCGGTAAGGCGAAGAAAAGTGTTGATTCGCGTGGCTTTTGTTCGAAGAGACAAGTAGAGTATCGTAGAAGGCTCGACTCTATCGCCCCAAAGTCTATCATCGTTCTGCATTTGAAATGGGAAAAGCTAATCCATATGAATAATAGCAGGTGTTAGGACTTAGCTGAGTCTTGCAACGTTGCTCCACTCTTCTCGAATCTGAGTCTATCTTAGTTTCTCTCCGCCCCATCGCCTATCGACTCAGCTCTAACGCGCCTGTTTATCAACCCAGGTCTTCGAACTTAGTCTATCAACGAAGCAGAACCAAAGGGAGATATTACTTCTCTTACCCGCATAACCGGGGGGAATGGAAGGCTAGCCTATGCTTCAAGACCAGTTTCAAGCTTATCACAGGAAACTCAACTTCTGGTTTACCTGTTTTTGCAATCGCCAATGGCATAGATCGGGATAAGAGAAGCGGCAAAACAGCTCACAAGAGAGCTTCTCTTTATTCCAGTTCTTAATGCCTCCTCGAGCTATTCAAACTTAGCGAACTGATGAAAGACCTAACGCCCAATCAACTGAGGCAAAGCCGACCGCTTGACTTGATGACTTCACCACCTAGCACCCACTACGTGATGTCTGCTACTTAGCACCCAAACCGCGGTAGGAAGAGAAAGGGGGAATAGAGAAGGCAGGGCAGCAGCCCTCGTGAACCCCCCGGACAGGACTCAGCCCAAAGAGAGCAGCAATCGGTTCAGTTAGCTACTCACTGGGTTGGCCAGGACTACCAGAAGAAAAAGATCAACCATAGAATGAGCACTCGCTAGCTCTATAGATAGAAAGTCATGAATCCGCACGGTAAAGCGAATCCAAAGGTTAGCGGTCCCACTCTCAGCCACCTTAGCGTAAGCGCGTAGATTGATCTCATTACCATAAAAAGAAAGAGGAGAGCAATGTAACTACTACTTCCACAAAGCCTGCCGTCCCAGAATCATCTCAATTAGAAAAGGGGACTTTACAGCGAATGCTTTCAATGCTGCCTTACTTAAGAGACACCCCACCCCGTAAACGCCTTCGAAAAGAAAGGATACAGACCCAAAAGCATAGCTTTAGCTATTACATCCCCTTAAAATCATCAGTTTCACACAAAAACCACGAGGAAAGGTTCGTAGACTGAGGCGATAGACTCAGAGGCGGGCGGCGACGTTGATAGACTAAGATTCGAAGTAATATAGGTTATGCTAAGGTTCGTAGACCGATTTATAGTATAATAGATGCTAAGGGAGCGAAGAACGAAGTCTCGTAGATGCTAAGGGATAGAAAGAAAGCTCTTCTGAACAAAAAAGGGAAGACTGAACGATGCACTTTCCCAGCTGCATTCGACACATGTGCTCTAGCAGCTATATCTGACAATCACCTTCATCAGTGATCAAGAGCTTATAGTACACCTACTTAACAATCCCGGCTGCTAATGAGCTAATCTAGCTCATAGCTACCAGCTTCTATCCTATCTAAAAGCTTTCTTCTGGGGTTATAGACATTCAATTCAATCCCGGGGATAGTCAAAATAAAATGCCCTTGTCCGTGCGGAATGAGATAGGCCGCTTACACACGCTTCAAGTCTTCTTTTGTCAATAGCAGTCTTCCAACCAATTAGACTGAATAAGTCTTAGTGTGGTTAAGCCGGGGCCAGGGTCAGAAGTTCTTCCATCTCCGGGGATCAGATCAGGCAGAGCCTATACGCCTTCTTCCTTTGCTACAGCTAGCGGGTATTCATTCAAAAAGAATGCATTTACCTTTCTCCCCTGGGAGGAAGAATTTGAATCTAGTTAGGGTGTCCTCGTAAAGTAAGGACAAGAGTTCTGCCATTCCTCTCCGCTCTGGCAACTCGAAGTCTAAGGTTCTGAAAGAAAAGAGGCTCTTTTCTCTTTGATTGAGAAAAGACCAAATCGTCCCTTCTTTCAAAAGAGTTCTCACCTCCCCCTATTACTACTAGAGACTAGCAGCGGCAAGAGAGCTATTCTCTTCCCTTCTTCTTCACGTGAGACTTATAGCATTTAAAGATTGCAAGAGAGAAGGCTTCAATTGAGTGGTCACGCAAGATGGACTAACTATAGCATCTGTTTGGAGCAAGCCTGCGCTTTCAAATGTAACAGATTTTGTCGGCCTTACTTGTTGTTCAAGTAAGCAAGTAGAAACTACCTTCAAGAAAGCTGACAAAGAGCAGCTGAGCGAACTCGAGAGAATGATTTCTTTAATAGCGTAGGTTTGGTTGAGCCTAAGGTAGACGTCTTCCGATTAAGGTTCGAAGAGCTTAGTTGCTAGACTAAGGTTCAAGGATCTGACTCCAGAGTCTTACGACTCTGATATTCTAACCTAAGAGTCAGGAAAGAGAAAGATCCAATTGAATGCCCATCTGCAATCAGTGCCATATCATGGAGTATAAGTGCCTTTTATTTTACCAGATTCGAGAGTTGGGATTGAGCTTTCTTTTCAGTAAAGCCTCGCATTACTAACGCTTAGAGAGCGCTCCCCCTCTTAAAGAAGGTCAGTTGAGAAGTAGAGGTAATTGATTAATTGAATAATGACTTCTTTATTAGAGTTGCTTATATGGGAAGCTTCAGTTGGACTCATTCATAAGAATGTCAGTCCTGCTCCAAGTATGGTTCGCAGATCTTAGTCGTAAGACTAAGGAAAGAATATGGCTTGCTTTACTCGCTCTTGCCTGCATGAAGGAGCTTTGCCTCTTTTCTTACCAAGAGTCACTCTCTTTCCTATCCACTTTGACGAGGTATGTAGTCGCTTATGCGAAGCTTATGGTATGGAATCGCTTATGCGAAGCTTATGGATCGAATGTTTACTCATTTTTATCATCCAGCATTCTGAACCCGCCGCGAAGAAAGTGTTCCCTCTCTGCTTTCATGCTCCCCATTCAATGCTATCAGTTAAAGTCAAGTGATTGTCTAATGACTAGAGCTTGTGTCTCTGTTCTTATATAGTGGCCACTGCTTGTCCTAATCGAATGTGAGACCTTAAGACTCTGGATCGAAGATCTTAGTATACTCTATGCTGAGGACTTCGAGAATTCTTTGCAGATGAAGAGATGTCAAAGGGGATTCTTACTCCCCAAATGGATTCTCCTACATCTATATATAAAGGATGTTTTATCAACACTTTGAATTGTTGATTAATCTCCAGCGTCTTTCGACTCAGGTCTTCGATCCAGAGATGGCTTAGAACCAATCGAATGGATCTTTCCGTTCTAATACTTTATCCGAGAGTTCGAAGTATTTCTCAAATCTGTTCCTATCTAACGGAACACTGCGGACCGAGGAGAAGGTAATGAAATTGATCACTAACTAATACTAATCTAATAGAATAGAAAAGAACTGTCTTTTCTGTATACTTTCCCCCTGTTCTTTTCTATCTACCTCTGACAAGTTCCTTTTTCTAGGAGAATTTTTTCAACAAATGTCAGCTGTATTGGTATGAACTTGCTTATACGAAGTTTAAGGATTGGTAAGTTGCTTTTGAGTTCGATTCTGCCTCTGCTTCCTTACTCACAGAATCCCAACCGAACAATTCTCATTGCCTTGCTTCCCGCTACGACACCGGTTCTATTCAAACTGCTAACTATGATTCGGATTTTCTGCCAGACTTCAGGTTCCCTACCCGTTCTAAAAGAAAAAAAGGCAAGTCGAATCCCAGGGTAAGACCTAAACCACTAATTCCGTCTAATCAGCTTGGCCTATCTCCAGGTATTCCCTTAAAAAGAATGTCATCCAGCTCCTCCTCTCTTTCACTCCTTATGGCATCTGGTTTCAGTGTAAGCAGGATTCCCACGAAAAAGGGCTGCGGTTCCATCCCGCCTTGAGAGGAATGAATTAAAGGTTCAATCCACCACCAACGCCTAACGATTCTGCTATTTTGGTGGCCGCTGATTCGCACGAAGCTGGTCCCTCTGGGGAAAAGGCGTGTATTCAAAGTTTCGTGTCCAGTCCGCTCTGTACCTGCTAATGTTCCTGGCTAAATACATGTCGAAATCTTGACTTTAGGTTCATTACGGCAGTTGTTAGTTTCGTCTCTTTATCAGATATCGTTTATTAATTGCGTATATTTAAGGCCCCAGGTGTGCCTAAAGTCTTATGTTCGATGATCCGCCGGGTTCAACCATCAGACTCGACTAAGAAAACCATGCCAGAGACTCCTCCTAGTAAGCATCCCCGGAATCCAGGGAGGTGCTCTTGAAGGCATGGCGGGTTCCAAGCTACACCCCTCTCTGCTATCAAATCATAGATCTTCCAGGGAAGACCAAAGCAAATGAGCTCACTCGATTCGCGTCTGATCCTCTATTCTATCTCATAGACTGATGTAGAAAAGAAGTCACTTAAGGTTCGCAGATCTGAGCCTTTAAAGGCTAAGGAAAGATCCGGTGAATTCGCGACACTCCACTACCTATGGACGTACCGAAGCTAATCCCTCATCCTGTTGAGGCGAGATAGACTCTTCCGATCCGAATCTCGATCACTCTTTAAATGAAATGGTAGCTCGATTGCAGCTGCATCAGAAACCCTAGTTTCCGAAACCCTAACTCCTGTAGTAGAGAAACCCTGCTGTGAAGGGATTTCTTTCAAGTCCGTTGGAATACGCAAAAGATCACGTATGTGTGTAGACGGATCAGCCAAAGTCCGCTGCAAGGGTGGAAATTCCTCCATAGATGGTTGAACCCGTACAGCATCATGCAACATGCCCGCGTGAGAATTCGAAGAGGATGATACTTTCTTACCGGCTCGAACCCTAGCCCGTACGCTTGCTGGTCTCCTTTCCTTTACTCAGGCATCACCGCTATCGCTAAGCCTTTAGCAACCCACCCCCTTCCATAGAACAACCCAGTCGACCCCTTACTGGAGGGAACCCAAGGAGCTTTTGCCGCGATGGAAGGAAAAAAGAAAAGGAGAGGCACCGGAGGACCGTGATTGCCAAGTCCCAAATCGAAAGCAGCTATTATGATGATTCAAAGTGGCCTATTCCCCGGTTGAAAACCACAGAGGAAGCACTGATCCAACCTCGGAAGGGGCGGATGTACGCACTGAGGGAAGGGAACACGGAACTACTGATCCGGCGACTTAACGTAGCCCTTCGAATCTATCTTTAGGTTTCGGCTGATGAAAGGGATGAGGCTCGAGCTAAATCAAGCGGTCTAAAAAAAGAATGATTTATTTGGGCGATCGGACAATGAGAAGATTCAAACTAAGCTCACAGCGCACACTTGAACTTTTCCACTACTGGTCCCAGAAAGTGATTTCCCTCATTTAGTTAGAGTTGGATTCTTAAGACGCAGGTATCCTCTTCGGTTCGGTCGTATACCTAGCATAGAATGGATTTTTTCCAGCTATCTTTTTCTATGAAATGACTGAAATTCTATCGGTTGGAACGAAGTCTCTTAGAAGGGATAGGGGATAAGATGTTCTACTATATATAGACTCGAAAGTCTTGGAATGGAGTTTGCTTACAGCTTTCCTAAGACTGAAAGCAGAAAAGAAAATACATCGTTCGGGATCATCTGGTAACAGTTCATGCAGAAGAAGACCTGACAGTCCTCCGATCCCCAGCAATTCCTTACATAGACGTGGAGAACGACATAGTCCCTAATGCGTGGAAGGCATTCGAGCTTGTTCAAGCAAATTATGTCGCAGAAGGATCAGTCCCAGCAAGACCCACGGAAGAGTCTATCTCGCCTGAGTCTGCCTTTCCTGTCAGTAGCCGGGCAGCGAAACGACCTTAGGAGGGAGCGAGAAGCACAACTACAAGGGTTTGGTGAATCTCTCTTCCCGTATTCTCCCTTCCCCGATCCGCCGGTCTTAAGTTACCGGTTGTCCCTGAGAAGGGGGTCTCTCAGGGCGGGTAGGCCACTGTTCCTTTCAGACATAGTGCATATGTATATGTAGGCTACTCGGAGTCAGCCATGTGCTACAGGATAGACGCCTGCGATCGAATCCGCGATGGTTTGCTGGCCCGGCGGAGACTGCACAGGAGTATCACCAATCATATCCAATCCTGCTGTTGAAAGCGGGACTAGAAAGAGGAAGTTGAAAGACTGACTTCCCCTGCACTACCGGCTAACCAAAAGCGGAATGCTACAATACAAGGAGAAAGACGAAAAGCTTTAACAAGGGTTGAAGTGACTCACTACCCGGAAAGGAAGGTCTTACTTTCAAGGCGATCGGAGATGTTGGAAAGCAAGTGTGGGTTGTAGGGGTATGCGTAGTTGAATAAGGACTTTCGGATCTGACCAGACTCCTATACGAGTACCTTACTTCCCTTATATTTACTGGACAATCGATTTCCTTTCCGGCTAGACCAAGAAACCGAACCGACGTCCTCTAGGTGTACAAACTAGACTCTCGCTCGATGGACATACTACAGAAAAGAGGCAAGCGTTCTAACTGATGTTATTTCCCCGTCAAGGACTTTATGGCATGCTTCCAACGACTCAATTACCTTCAGACCTTCGAGGCAATGGGGAATACGATCGCTTTCTCCGGCACTGTCTATTGGTGCTGGAACGTTAACTAGCTAGAGAAAAACTCTCTTTACAGGGCCCTACTTTCTATCTCACACTCGGGAAAGACTCTTTGGCACTTGCTTACGAAGTAGCTTATCTAAGAAAACTGTTGGAGCTACTTGAACTCTCAAGGGACTGAGAAAACAAGGCTTTACTATAGCTATAGACATCTGGAAGAAAGGCGAGAAGTAGAGCAAGCATTCAACATCCTGACTTGTAAGCATCCCTTATCTAGATTTTCGGGGTCTCAAAGGGGCGTGGAAACACATAAGAACTCTTGAATGGAAATGAAAAAGAGATGGTTCGAATCGGAATCGCTAGTCAATCCTATTTCCGATAGGGGCAATTGACAATTGAATCCGATTTTTACCATTATTTTCATATCTGTAATAGTGCGAAAAGAAGACCCGGCTCTAAGTTGTTCAAGAATAGTGGCGTTGAGTTTCTTGACCCGGATTAGTCAGTTCTATTTCTCGATGGGGGCAGGGAAGGCTATATTTCTGGGAGCGAACTCCGGGCGAATATGAAGCGCATGGAGAGTTCGATCCTGGCTCAGGATGAAGGCTGGCGGCATGCTTAACACATGCAAGTCGGACGGGAAGTGGTGTTTCCAGTGGCGGGCGGGTGAGTAACATTCGCTTTCTCTGTACCTCGTTCACGCCGTTGATATAATAGATCACGCCTCTAACTATCAATCTCGTAAGAGAAGAAAAAGGTCCAAGCTCGTATTCTGTCCCCTTACTCACCAACTCTGGTCTCAAGTACCATCACTCTTCCCTCCCTTGAAGAAGAAAGGAAGGAAGTCAAGCACTCATCTCAGTCTCAGGGAATTTTGCTCTTTCTTGGGGTTGAATGTGATTTTCATTCATTCTTATCACCGCAAAGACAGGCGAGCCAAGACTTATTCTATTCGTTTGCGGCGAAGAAAATGAATGACTATAAGCCCCCTTTACTTCTTTCTGTATAAGAAAGTCTCGTTCTTACCACTATCCTTTTGAAGCGGGCAGGGAACAGTGCTCATGCTATAGAGATTTGAAAAGAAAAGCCAACTCATGTTTCCCCTCCATTTTCATTACGAAGATGTTTCACGTCAAGATCCGTTGCTCAAACCGAATCACGCCAACGTTATGGACGTTCCTGGATTGTGTGAAATAAGAGTAGTACCAAAGGCAGCACCTTCTTCTTTCATAATCAAAAATGGAAAATTGGCTATGGAGATTCCGTGCGGTCAGAAATTGATACGGACACGCAGGGGTTCGATAGGAAAGTCGTTTCGATCCAATCCATTCTTGGGGTCAAATAAAGACAAAGGATATGTCAATGACCTAGCACGACAAAGCACTCTCCGAGGGCATGGAATGTTTCATTTTTTGGTCAGAATCTCGACAGTAATGTCTCTCTTAGATTCTCTGGTGGAAATACGGGAAAACTCCATTCAATTATCGATGGAAACGGAGTTTTGCGAATTCTCCCCGGAACTAGAAGATCATTTTGAGATCTTCGAACATATTCGAGGGTTCAATGTAACTATTGTCACTTCAGCCAACACACAAGATGAGACTTTACTACCGTGGAGCGGCTTTTTGCAAAAAGATGAGGGTCAGTAAGATGAAAATCGAAATATACGAGATCACAAACGGCAGCTAAAACAAAAAAGACGTTAGAAAGCTTTTTGTAAAGATCCCGATACCGGCCGGCTCCGTGACCGAAAAACCCTAACATACTAGTAACAGACTGAAAAGGTTTGTGAGGTTCCTGCTAGAGTGACTCTCACTCTAGTGGGGAGAAGGCAGGTGGGAACGAGCGGAGCGAGAGCAAGTTCCAGTGGCGGGCTGGGCTGTCTTCATGGTTCCCAGATCATGGTATAGAACTCGATGTAGTCCTTCTGGCGCGGTGCTTTCTCGATCAACTATCTGACTTTAATGAAGAAAGACAGTGAGCCAGAAGTTTTTTGACTTCTTTTATGATATGAGATTTCTAGTTAGTACTCCGTGGGAACATGCTTCAATATGCGTAGACGAGATTCCTTTGATTTGCTGGAAAGACGAGAGACCAGAAATGAAAGATGAAATAGCGGGTCCAGCCTCACTATGATGTATAACGAAGAATGTCTTTTTGCGGGTAACCCGAGCCTTTTGGAGAAATTCATTAAAAGTGATTTGCCTAATGCCCGGGATTACCTGAAGGGTAAGTATAAAGTGGATAAGGTTGATGATAACCTTGATAGGATTCAGATCCTGCCCGATGGACAGGGTAACCCCCCCCTGTACCTGTCGGGAGTTCTAAGGATTTGCTTAATGAAGCTGATAAGGAATTTCTTAATTCTTATGGCAGCCGAAGCAATATTAATTCATATTCTAAGTAGTTTATTCAACGTGGAATCATCTGTTAGTTGTGCCACTTTGATAGAAAAGATTGAGCATGTTGTGCGTAACAACGCCCATATATTGTATAATAAAGGCTTATCCAGTGTCGGTAAAAAGGCCTCAAATTCCTTCTTTCTCTGAGGTTCCTCAGCGTTCAAAACACGAAATATGTTCTCCTTTCGGGGTTGTGCAGCATTAGGGGCGGGAATCTAAGTGGGGGACCTCTCTACCGCCTGTGCCTATCTCCTGTCAAGTATGCTTTCCAGACATAGACTACGTACAGGGTAGCACTCTTGGAAAGATAGAATCTCACCGGGTATAACATTTCAAAATCAGTTACGAACCCGAAAGATCGACCACTATTCTAAATAGAGTAAGGCGGAGAACTCTTGTTCATTGGAGCGCCGGAGTGCAGAGGTTGTTCCCATCATTGAAGTCAGAGTGTGGGACTGAGCCTTCCGAATGAGAAAGACAAGAAAGTGCTTTGTTTCGTTGGAAAAACCAACGCAAATACAAATCTCAAATTGACTTTCTAAAACCTAACCTACTTCTATAGATCAAAAAAGTTGGAAAGAGTTCTTTTTTCTAATTCCCGTAATTCCCTTTATACGCTCTAAAAAGAGATCATGGCATTCCGAAAAGGCCTCATTGTGGGATGAAGACCTAAGACCTCTTTCTTTAGTCTCTATGCGCATATACTATGTCTATTAAGCTCTTCGAATCGTCTATATTAAGCTCTTCGAACAGCCGTCTTTCAACGTCGTTCTTCGAATCGCCACATCTACTATATTAAGCTTTTCAACCCGACGCATAGTCTATACGTCGCGCTTCGCACCTTAGCATATATTATACTTATACTTTTCGTGAAAGGTCTTCGAACCTTGACCGATTGCTATCCTAGCTCTTTCAACATCCGCTCCATCCTCAACTTGGACAGGGGATGCAGCGCGCTTAGCGTCGGAAAGATCCCTCTACGTGAGTGTGCTAGAAAACTAGGAGAAGAACAGAATGAAACGGATCAATTCCCAACGTCTACCTTCCTTGACCCATTCTTCTGACTGCGCTCTCAGAGGCCAAAGGACAGAGACCGACAAGCTAGATCATCCGGGGGGGTAAGAACCACTTTAGACTCTTGTTACCGGGGAAAGCTCCTACTTTAGGCTTTAGGCAGAGACAAGACTCTTTCTCCTATGGTATTCCATCCACTAAGGTCTCGCTCTGACTTGCTCACGAAGAATCATTCTCGATCGCGAGGGTAGAGGGACAAAGTCTCGGGCTTATGCTGGCAGGCTATCTGACTTAGATAAGGAAGAGAAACGTAGGCAAAAGTGAAGGGTTGTCCTGATGTTACAACTCAATCTCACACCTTCCTTAGTCTTTCAACTAAGCTTTTCAACCCGCCACATAGTCGCTCTGAAAACCTTTGACCGGTCGTTTCGAGCTTCCAGTTCTTCTGGATTGCTAACGTGCGTGGTTCGATGACGCCGATGGAAGGAACCACTGGAGATTCATCCAACTTCGATCCCCGTACGTAGGCTATAGAATATTCTATAATAGAATCAAAAAAGGAGCTCCTTCGGCTCTAAACAGCTACTGTGCTTATTTGGTCTATCAGCTACTCGGCCAGCTACTTACCTAATTGGGAGCTTTTCAGCCAAGGTCGTCGGATTTAGAGGTCCTTTCGCAAGGTCATTCCTATTTTCATACTTGGAACAAGTAAGGGTCCAGATCATTCCATTGGGGAGAAAACAGGAGTCATCCATATATAGATGAATAGTACCAGTGGCGTCTAGGAGGAAGACGGGGAGTGACTGGGGTGGGGAAGAAGAGTCTTCACGATAGAAAGAATCTTGGCAAAGCAAATGAGTATAAGAAACCAACGATTCTCTGTTCTTAAACAACCCATATTTTCCACACTTAATCAGCATTTGATAGATTATCCAACCCCGAGCAATATTAGTTATTGGTGGGGATTCGGTTCCTTAGCTGGGATTTGTTTAGTCATTCAGATAGTGACTGGCGTTTTTTTAGCTATGCATTATACACCTCATGTGGATCTAGCTTTCAACAGCGTAGAACACATTATGAGAGATGTTGAAGGGGGCTGGTTGCTCCGTTATATGCATGCTAATGGGGCAAGTATGTTTCTCATTGTGGTTCACCTTCATATTTTTCGTGGTCTATATCATGCGAGTTATAGCAGTCCTAGGGAATTTGTTTGGTGTCTCGGAGTTGTAATCTTCTTATTAATGATTGTGACAGCTTTTATAGGATACGTACTACCTTGGGGTCAGATGAGCTTTTGGGGAGCTACAGTAATTACAAGCTTAGCTAGCGCTATACCTGTAGTAGGAGATAGCATAGTGACTTGGCTTTGGGGTGGTTTCTCCGTGGACAATGCCACCTTAAATCGTTTTTTTAGTCTTCATCATTTACTCCCTTTTCTTTTAGTAGGCGCCAGTCTTCTTCATCTGGCCGCATTGCATCAATATGGATCAAATAATCCATTAGGTGTACATTCAGAGATGGATAAAATTGCCTTTTACCCTTATTTTTATGTAAAAGATCTAGTAGGTTGGGTAGCTTTTGCTATCTTTTTTTCCTTTTGGATTTTTTATGCTCCTAATGTTTTGGGGCATCCCGACAATTATATACCTGCTAATCCGATGCCCACCCCGCCTCATATTGTGCCGGAATGGTATTTCTTACCCATCTATGCCATTCTTCGTAGTATACCTGACAAATCGGGAGGTGTAGCCGCAATAGCACCCGTTTTTATATGTCTCTTGGCTTTACCTTTTTTTAAAAGTATGTATGTACGTAGTTCCAGTTTTCGCCCGATTTACCAAGGACTATTTTGGTTGCTTTTGGCGGATTGCTTACTACTAGGTTGGATCGGATGTCAACCTGTGGAACCACCCTTTGTTACTATTGGACAAATTCCTTCTTTTCTATTTTTCTTGTTCTTTGCCATAACGCCCATTCTGGGACGAGTTGGAAGAAGAATTCCTAATTCTTACACCGATGAGACTTATAACACCTGATCAGTGAAAAATTCTTACACCAAGAATTGACGAGTGAGTATTACACCAAGAATTGACAAGCGGATTCGTTTTCTAGTTGGCTATAAGGGATGCTTACTTAACCCTAGCGCTGAAACAAGGGAATTTCTATCTAAGCATACCGCTTACCAGGAAGACTGTCTTTCTTCAACCGCTAAAAGGGAAGACGCACTCTCCGGTATACCAAGCCTCAACAGCACCAAAGAACCCTACTTCTTTCAGTCAGGCCGGTAAACTACCTCAGAAAAGGAAGTTCCCGCAGCGGCCTTTTTTCTTGAGTTTACCATCGGTATCAGGAGACGTAAGGACACCCAACAAAGTCAAGCTTTCTGCATAGTCTCTTGTCCTCTGAGTAGAGGTCTATAAGATTGATGCTAGCTCAGATTGGAGGATTGGGAACAGAAGGTGGTTCAAATAGTTCGTCGTGGACATCTAAAACAGCTAGTGGTCAGCCAAGTGAATGGAGAGTATGAGGCAAGGGATGCAACCATGACAAAGTACTTGCAGCTTGTGAAAGACGAGATTGGAAAACTTAAATACTTTTCACTAGTGCAGGTACCAAGGTCAGAAAACAACCAGGCCGATGCCCTTTCTAAACTAGCCTCATCAGCTCTATGTGACACCCCACGTTCCGTATTCTGGGAAGTGAAGGAACAACGAAGTATTGAACATGCTGAAGTGCAAGTCCTGAACAGAACTTCTACTTGGATGAATGATATCTTAGCTTATAAGCTAAATGGAACTCTTCCATCTGATCCAAGGGAAGCAAAGAAATTGAAGAAAAAAGCTGAATGGTTCGAGGTGTTCAAGGGAGAGTTGTATAAAAAAAAAGGCTTACTCAAGGCCATTTTTAAAGTGTGTGACACCGGAAGCTGGAAATTAGATATTGGATGATTTACATAGAGGGGTATGCAGTAATCACATTGGGGGACGAGCCCTAGCTGAGAAAGCATTGAGGTTGGGCTACTTCTGGCCAACCCTAAGAGAAGATGCAATGACCATGGTCATGAAATGTGATAAGTGTAAAAAGTTTGGAAGACTGATCCATCAACCAGCAAATGGTCTCACACCTATTGATAGCCCAATTCCTTTTGCTAAGTGGGGAATGGATATACTTGGACCCTACCCAGCTGCAACAGGTCAGAGAAGGTATGTGTTTGTGGCAGTAGATTATTTCACTAAGTGGGTAGAGGCAGAAGCGGTAAAGAGCATAAAAACTAAGGATGTGAAAACATTCATCTGGAAGTTCATTCTCACCCGGTATGGAATGCCACAAGCCATGGTATTTGATAATGGACGACAGTTTGAGACCGATAAGCTAAAGCTATGGCTATCTGACCAAGGCATTGCTAGTTACTTTGCCTCAGTAGGACGACCACAAGCCAATGGCCAGGTCGAATCTTTCAATAAGATTATCTCTGAGGGCTTGAAAAAGAAGTTGGACAAAGCAAAGGGGTTATGGGCAGATGAATTGCACAATATATTATGGTCCATAAGGACAACAGCCAAGAATTCTACTGGAGAAACCAACCCCATTTCTACTGGTTTATGGGGCAGAGGCTGTCCTCCCTATTGAATTGTGTGAGCCTACCTTGCGAGTTATGTTATATGATGAAGAAGCAAATTGGGAAGCCATGAAGATAGCACTTGATTTCTTGCCTGAGACTAGAGGCAACGCCCAACTGAGGCATGAGATGCACAAATTGAGAATGACTCGGGAGTACAACAAGAGGGTCAAAGAACGCCCACTCAGAAAAGGAGACTTTGTGCTAAGGAAGATGGAAGCTGTTGGACGTGCTAATGAGCAGGGTAAGTTAACACCTAACTGGGAAGGAAGGTCCATATCAGATTGCTGAAGAGATAAGAGATGGGACATATCGACTCCAAACTATTGATGGGACCCCAGTGCTTCGTACTTGGAATGCAGACAATCTGAAGAAATATCATTTTTGAATGTAATCAACAAGCCTTAGATGTTGTACTCACAACTAGGCAAGCATTTGAAATTATAGATCTTGTTATATATGAAATGAAACGATCTGATTTGCTTTGCTATTAATGATTTTTTATTTATGTATTTTATTAAGGATAGACTGCTTGTCCAAATTCATCCCACAAAGCATGGTCCAACACAAAGCCACTCGGTGAGAGCAGCTTAGACCAATACAACTTAGTCAACACCAATGACTGAGTCCCCTCCCCTAGGTAACAAAGAGAGTAGGATGAGGCCATAGACCCACCCAATATACTCCAAACTTTGTTACAGGAGAAGAGATTGGCCACCCATGCTCTTCAGTAGACACTGGCCCTACTGTAACTTGATTAGCAGGAGTGGACACTGAATCATTGACACTAGGCTCCTCCTGTGAAACAATGGGAGGATCTGGTGGAACAGAAGGCGCAGAAGTAACAACAGGCTGGGCAGGCTTAGGAACCCACACCTTCTTAGTCTTAGGAACAGCTTTCTTCTTAGCACAATTATGCCCAATGACCTTACAAGCAGTACAATAGGGAGGTTTCCAGTCATAATGAACCACTTGCTTAAACATCAGGCCATTATCATCCTCCAACCACACATACTCAGGCGAAGGAGATGTGACATCCATCTCAATCAACAGTCTAGCAAAGGAGACTCTCCATTGTTTAGTTGTACATTCATCTGCATAAAGAGGAACTCCTAGCACACTACCAATCCGACTCAAGGATTCAGGACCCCAACAATTAAGTGGCAGGTTAGGCAATTTAACCCACAATGGAATCACCTTGAGCACTTCATCATTAAAATTCAAATCACGAGTCCAAGGTTTAACAATAATTGGCTTGCCAAAGAACAAATGAGGCCCAGCATACAGTATTTCATTCCTATCAGCAACACTATGAAACTGAATAATGAAGTAACCATCATCATAAAGAAAGATTCGAGGAGTACTTACATTATTCCAATTAGAGGCTACAAACTTCTTAACAGCAGTGATGGTAGGAGTAGAACCAACCACATAGAAAACCATAGCAGACGCCCATTTCTCAGACCATTCAGCGAGTTCTGACTTAGGAAGTTGCGCAATCTTCTTGCCATCCCGGGGCAACAAAGTTCAGAGCAACACCCTGTGCAGCAAGTGACGGGCCTTTAGCAACCTGAGACCAATCAGCAGCCACTGGTTCACCACGTTGAGACGAACACTCTAGCTGCACATCCTTCCCCAAATCCAGGCGACGAGAAACATTACCAGGAGGAAATGTTGGCTGCTGCGAGATCTGGGTAGAAGTTACTGTTCCATTGGTAGGCTTCGAAGTACTAGCAACAGCGCCAGAGAGACCCAAAGCAGTGTTCATATCCATTATCACTCGTTGCATCCGGGCAGAGATCGGCCCAGCTGACGGGTGAACTAAGGACGCAGGTGGTTGAACTAGAGTCACATCACCATCAAGCTCTGCAAGAGCATCCTCCACAGATTGTCCACGAACATCCGAAGTGATAGCCCGACCTTTCGAGCTACTAGCATTAGCTTGCGGCTTCTTCTTCTTCTTCAAGTAGCATAAAGAATAAGAGTAGAAAGTCAGCCTTCCTTGGCTTGGTATCTATCTAAAGTTTCTAGTTCAATCCGTAGAGGATAATTTGATTCTAGGAGAATCTTTACCTTCTAATTGAATATCGGAGAATTGCTTTCTAGGGTTATTTGAGAGCGAGGGAATAGTTTTCCGGGTCTGGAACCGTCCTTTAGCCTGGGGCGCCATGCCCTTCTTTCCTTTATTTGTATTTGTTGGCTCACTCGAAGTCAGGAATTTTCTTTCTTCTTCCCTACTTAGGTAGGACTTCCAATCTTTCTCTCAGTTAATTCCGTACGTATCCTATTTCTTCTATTTCCAAAAACTAGCTGTCAATGCATTCCTACGAGTCTGCATTTCTTTCTTCCATCAGTTGAACCGGTAACAAAGCCAGACAGCAAGAAAGAGAGTGGGGCAGTCTCATCCCATGAAAGGTAAGGAAGGACTGCTGCTTTCCCGAGTGGAAGAGGTTCAATTCTATAGTTCCCTTTGAAGCCGGGTGAAGAAGCCTCAGCTTTGACTATTCCTACGAGCTGTTGGGATCACATTCGAGGAGGTAAAAGAAAGAGAATTCTTGGTTTCGAGAAAGGGAAAAGGTCAGCCTTAAAGGGCACTAGCCAATCCCAAGGTAAGGTCTAAACTGATCTAATTGCTAAAGCCGGAAAAAGAGCTGAGTTTAACGGCGAGAAGCAGCTTGAAAAGCAAGGAGTGTCAGGCAACTCAAAAGCCAACCCTTCATCTGATCGCTTCCTCTAAGAATAGATATCCCTTGCCTACAGCCAAACGGGAAATAGAAAGCTTCCCTCACTCCTTCTCTTAAATAGTCTCATTTCTCTCCCCTTTTCTTACCCTTAGCCCCTCACCCATTCTGCTATTCCTGTGTTTACTTAGGAATTAGTAGGAGTTAGGGTTAAACAAACAGAAAAGCTAAGGAATATTCTATGCTAAGAATCTATGCCCAGATCTAGGCAGTAAAGGCTCTATCCGAGGTTAGACTTCAAATCTGGCAAGCCAGCGTTGTTAGACTATATGCAACAGGACATCCTTCTTCTTGGCGGTGTAATGCAAAAATTCCAAGTGATACTGAGTCTATCTCACTTATGAAGCAGCCCTAATGCCCTTGTGTCCTAAGATATTATCCTAGGTTATAACGGTGTCTATCGACCTTGAATTCCAGTCTTCGAACCTCTTTTACTTTGAAGTTCTTTCCAGATACATGGCTTACATACCCGGCTCAACCAACATTCTTGGAAAACAATCGAATCGAGGGTCCGGAGGAGAATTGGCCATTCAATCTTGTGAACTAATCGAGACCGAAATTGGAAAAAGAGATACGAACGAAGAAAAATAACCAATCGATGAAAGAACATGAAACCATTCTGTTTCAATAGAGGTACGAGAAACGGTTGAGGGCAATGAAGTAGGTGAAGTGGTTAAATTTTGCGAGCTGTTCCAACCACTGCTGGATGTGATTCCAAGAGCCAAACGAGAATGAATACCGCACAGAAGAGTCAAGACCAGGCTCCCTAATAGAATGTTTAACCGATCCATTCCGGATTGACCGAATTGGTACAGAAGTTGTAACATGGGAAAACTACAGAAAACACGACTTATTTGAATAACCCGGTGACCCACCAATTGTAGAAGTAGGATCTTTGGCAAGCAATAAGCACTTAAATAATACAATTCGAGTGTACCATCTTCTTTCTCATTTCGAAGAAAAGGTGCGGGAGGAAAAGGAAACAACAGAGGGATCCGAATCGGACCTAAATGGAAATGACATGAAAAGTCTTTTTCAAAACCTAGCATTAAGGGCGTTACGACAATATACGAGAGGAATGGAGAAAAACTCGTGATTGGTGTGGAGAAGAAGATCTGTTTATGATATAGTTTAAAAAAGAGTCGTCTCATTTTCTTACTTCTTCCTTCCTTCTAATTCATTCACTTCAAGGCTGGTTCTGAACGCTGCGTAACATCATCTTCAACCAACCTCTACCGTACGTACCTTTCGGTGCGGCCACTAAAGAATTGCTTATACACTAAACAGCTGCTTATATACGCTTACTAAAAGACTGACTTTCATTCAGGCCAGCGTGAAACTAAGAAAGAGAGATGTGCCTAGGGCAGCATGCAAGCAAACTGTGTACGCTAAGAGAAGAAGAGAAATGTTCGAAATTCTTACCACAAAAAAGCCGCCCCCCTATCTCTAAAGGGGCCCGTCACTTCGTTCGTACCTTCTTGGCTTAGGTTTCCAACTGAACTTAATGGCCTTGCCGCCCCGCCGCTAGCAGAAGCTAAGCGCTTTGGAAAGCGCGCTAAAAACGTTGCTTCTGTCGGCCTTTCTGTGCAACAGTCCCCCAGTAGTGGAAGAGAGGGTTATATCGTACATACAATATGACTCCAATTCTTACGGAAGCTCTTTCTTACCAGTCAAGTAGTACAACAGCTTTATCTTATAGCCCGGCGCGGCGGGTCGCCTTTTGAATTCAGTAGATAGAAGAAACTCTTAGATAGAGAAGGAGTAGGTGAGTGAGTCCTCAGTGACCTGAGCGATTTCGATCACCTAGCAGGCTTTTTCTTTAGTAGGTAACATCGCCGAAGCGTATTATCAGATTTGACTACGAACGATGATTGAGAGGGCACCGTCTTGTGCAACGCAACGATAGTTGGCCCTCTATCATCTTCTATCTGGTAGACTTTGTAAAAGGGCCCTTACTTTTTCCAGAATTAGAGTTCGACCACAGCCGCCCCCCTTTTTTTGGGAGGATCCAGTTCCTTGCCAACTATCGACCCCGATCTCTTTTCATTTGTTTTGGATATTTCCAAACCTAGCCTTCGTCAATCACACTAAAGCAGAGCACCCAACTATGGCAAGGCCTCCGGTTAGGTTAGTCAATCCGGCTCGAGACGCGTTCGTTGACAAAACCGCCGTAGGAATGGAGACCTTTCAATAGAACAAAGGCGAACTGATCAACGAGAAAGAGGCCCTACTCACTACAAAGGAAGACACTAAAAGATCGGAACTGCACTCATGCCTTTTCCGCGTCAAGTTTACCGCTCCCCCCGCCCGCCCCCTATGTAGTGATTCTATCAATCATGTACGTGGGTAGGACCCTCCATTCTGCTTGGTATATCATGAGAAAAGAAAGCCATTTGCACCAGGCGCACTGCGCTTTCCCTTTCCCAGATGTTCGCCTTTCTAAGTCAAGTAATGGCACCGAAGACTGACTTTCGAACTGAGGGTTCGGTTCGGTCAGTAGAGGGGACGACTTTGCCTACAATAGCCCCGCTCTCTAACCGACTTATCCCGTTGATCATATAACTGGGAGGGAACGTGTCATATTAGGGGTGAACGATCAGAGGTCTCCTCTAATATGACACGATGAGGCTGCTTTCTCTTTTAGTAGACTCAGCTATTTATATGAATGAAGAAATGAATGCCGGGCTCTGTCTTTCACTGCTAACCTCATTTTCTGAATTTCATTTCATGCTGAAATTCTTTCTTTCGTCGAGCCCCGAGCTTGTGGTCCTCCTTTGAGTGTGGGTTCAATTGGATGAATTTCTCAAGTAAAGGTCAACGTACATAGCAGCAAGGATGGTGCATCGCCTATTTCTTGTTCTCGCTCGGGAGCCAAAACGAACACGCCTGCCACCTACTTTGGACCTTCGACCAGGCATTCTGCCCTTGTCGAATCGGAACCAACTACCACTGCATTGCGCTCGAACAGTTGAGCGGCCGCCGGCCAGCAACTTCCGCGCACAGATATAGATTCATTCTTCGTACCTGGTTCAGTCTCTCACAACCCTTCGCGGGTTGGTCAGAAGTCCGTCTTGTCTGGTAAGACGGAATTAGACAAAGAAAGGAGAGTGCTCGACCGGAACAACGGCCGACAAAGACCGTAATTACATAGATAACTGCTCTTACCCTTCTCCGAAAAAAAAGGCTTTAAGGCAAGGTTTGAAGAGCAACGACTATGCGGCGGAGGAAACTTAGTTTTCGTTTTCTTGCAGGAGTGCTAACGCGCGCCCTTACGTTTTCTTCGCTTGCTCTGCAGTACGAACCTCATATAGAGCCGCGCCCTTTATGATGAGCAGCTAAGGTTCAAGGACTGAGGCGATAGACTCAGTTTAGTAGAGCTGAATAACGTCGTCTTACGACTCAGTTTCAAGGACTGAAGTAGCGGTTGATAGACTCAGTGGCGCAGAGCTGAATAGCGGCGTAAGACTCAGATTTGAAGACTGCTGTAGAGTTGATAGAAGAACGTAGGATAAAAACCAGCCAGACACAAGGGCATTAGGGCTGCTTCATAAGTCAGATAGACTCAGTTAGAATTTAGCAGAGCTGAATAACTAAGATAGGAGCAGGTTCGAAGTCCCAAGTATAGTATATGCGTCGGGAAAGAAAGAAGTAATATAGGCTATGCTAGGTTCAAAGACTGAAGTAGCGTTGATAGACTCAGTAGCGTTGATAGACTAAGTTCAACGACAAGTCTAGTATAGACGCCAGTTCAAAGATCGACGTATAGTAGAGACGGCGGGGGCGAAGACTTGACAAAAGTTCAGTCTATTTTGGAGGTGTTAATGGTACTACTCAGGCTTGTATCCAACATGTTCTGCCCATCCCTGAGGGGACATTACCTTTCAGATACTTGGGAGTGCCTCTCACTTCTAAAAAGCTTTCAATTGTTGATTGTAAACCTCTGCTTGAAAAGATTTTGTGTAGAATTAGGTGTTGGACTACAAGATATCTCTCTTATGCTGGCAGGTTACAGTTGGTGAAGAGTGTCCTTTTTGGTATGCAGACTTATTGGACTCAAATCTTTCTCCTGCCAAAAAAGATTCTTAAACAAGCCAGTTGTAGAGTGTTTTTGTGGACTGGGCAGGCTAACCCTTCTAAGAAAGCCCCAGTAGCTTGGAATCAAGTCTGTCTACCTAGGGTTTCTGGGGGGTGGAATGTCATCAGTGTGGTTGATTGGAACAAGGCTGCTGTGACTAAGAATTTGTCCTTTCTCAAAAGACTGATAGCCTTTGGAGCGAAGAGCTTTCTATAGTCTATACGAAGGTTCAACGACAAGTCGATAGACGCCGGATACAGAAAAAAAAAGAGTTCAAAAGAACTGTGTTTCTGTCGAAGTTAGAAAAATCGAACCCATCGATCGTCCCGTTGATTAGGGACTTATTCCATAAGAACAGGTGACCCGCCGCCCTGCTCTTAGTAATTCTTGAATCTATACGGGCGGGGGAAATGACAAAGAAGCGGGATTCTTTTCCTCGCCGAATGTTCACTCCTTTCTTTTCCTCGCCGAATGTTCAATCTTTTTTTAGCGGTATCCCCCGAGATCTTTCTCATTAATGCTACCTTCATTTTACTCATTCATGGGGTAGTTTTTAGCACCTCCAAGAAATATGATTATCCACCGTTAGTCAGTAATGTGGGGTGGCTTGGATTACTTAGTGTTGCGCGCCTAGGAGGTCAGCGCGCTTTGGGATGCGGAGGAGCTATTATCGCCCAGCTCCCTAACCTAATGCGGCACCGGGTTCGGACCGCTGGGAACCGTAGCATGGGAAGACGTCTAATCCTTTTGCCGCCGCAAGGCTGGCTAATCGTACGCAGCAGGCTCGAAGACCCCTGGTTCTTGAAGGCACATGAGTCCGAACGCTATGTTGAATGTGCGACCCACACTACACTACGTAGGTACCTGTGCAGGTAAGGCGTCGGTCGGTCCTAGAAACGGCGGCAGCGGCGCGAGGAGTTAACGAGCGGGCGTGCTGCAACCTAGGGATCACCAGGCAGCTCTTTCGCTCTATAGGGGTCGAGAGGGCATAGCACAATTCTTCTTGGAGGAAGGTTGGTTTGCCCAGGTGACTGATCCTGCCATAATGTACTCCTACCTATAAAACCGGC